TGGTACGCGGCTTTAAAATTGAGCTGTTCTTGCTACTCCCATAAACTAAATAAATTGGGTGGGTAGGATAAGGACTATTATCATACAGCTCTTTTTCTTGCTCTTCTGGTGCCCTTTTATTATATCTTGGCTCGTTGCGCCTGTTTGACCAATGAGAGTCCAGACTGGAGCTCATCTGATTCATTCTTCCGTTTACTCATTCGTCAGTATCGTCAAAAGCAGCTGAACTCAATCCCGATGGCTACCATTACAGTGTCGATTGGCATTCCGCTTCTAAAAAGTTTAGATATACAAAAGATGTGACCATGATTCTATCTTGGTGAGAGTGGCGTGACTTGAAGCTGCACGGAGACCATTTCCTTTTCTTGCTCTCGTGCTGGATGTCATCTCGGCATATCGGTCGGTTTAAGATGAATCCGGGGGAGGGAGAAATCCTCCATTGGCCGTTGACCTTTGATTCTCTTCTCTGAACTTAACTTAACTTAGGCTAAGATTGAGTTGAATCCGCCTCTCTTCCGTATTCCTCAGCTCGAGTTTCAGTTGCCGAAGCTGTCTTGAAGCCCTTTCTTTCCGGCTTCCTTGAGTCAGCTCGGTAGCTAGTCTAGTAAAATAGCCTTGATTCTCTTCCCTTAACTTAATAGGGGTTGCTCCTTCTTCTCGTCCACTCGAGAATGAAGCCTTACCCTTCGCTACTAACCTGTTAAATGGAGTTGAGCTGGCTACAAAATCCATTGCTTCAGTGATGGTTGCTTCCTCAAATCAAAGATGGGTGGCAGGGTCTTGAGAAAGAGTCCACTGCTGTCCAGTCATAGTCAGTAGGAGCTGCTCCGGCTCAGCTCGATCCAATTTCAAAATGGCACTCCGGCCTTGTAGTACCTCGCTATCCTCTGTTGGTAAGTAGCCATTCTGAACTGAGCTTGCTTTCTTAACTCTAAAATTAGGTCGAAGTTGTCTTCTTCGTTGGAACCAAAATTTGGAAAAGTTCTGTTAGGTTCTTAGTAGCAGTCGGCGACCTTTTCTTCTTTTACTTCACATAGCTTTTCGTCTCCTTGATAGCTGGAAGTTCTCCAAAAGTATGAAAAGCTGGAGGACTTTGTACCAGCCATTCCAGTGTGGTTGAATTTTGTTCAACAGCCCAAGGAATGTTCGCCTTTGTTATGTTATTTCCACTGCTTGAAGTGATTGTTACGACCACGAAGAAACGACGAATCCCAACTACGGATATATAAGAGCCAAAACTACTAAGGGCATTCCATCCAGCGTAAGCATCTGGATAATCTGGAATGCGACGTGGCATACCCGAAAGCCCTAAGAAATGCATGGGAAAGAGGGTCAGATTCACCCCGAAAAAAGTGATCCAAAAATGGATTTGACCTAAAGTTTCAGGGTATGTCCGACCAAAGATTTTACCCACCCAATAGTGAAATCCTGCAAATAAAGCAAAAACGGCTCCCATAGAAAGTACATAATGGAAATGTGCTACCACATAATAAGTATCATGTAGAGCAATGTCTAGCCCAGAATTAGCCGGGACTATTCCAGTGAGTCCTCCTATGGTGAATAAAAAGATGAACCCTACAGCAAATAACATGGGTGTTTTGTATTGTATCGAGCCCCCCCACATGGTAGCGATCCAACTAAAGATTTTTATTCCTGTGGGGACTGCTATGATCATGGTAGCTGCGGTGAAGTAGGCACGGGTATCAACGTCTAAGCCCACAGTAAACATATGATGAGCCCAAACAAGAAATCCAAGAACACCTATACTGATCATGGCATAAACCATGCCTAGATACCCGAAGACCGGTTTTCCCGAAAAAGTCGAAACGATATGACTTATGATACCGGATCCAGGCAGAATGGGAATATACACCTCTGGATGACCGAAGAACCGAAAGAGATGCTGGTATAATATGGGGTCCCCCCCTCCTGCGGGATCAGAAAAGGTTGTATTAAAGTTTCGATCGGTTAATAACATTGTAATAGCCCCTGCCAGTACCGGAAGTGATAATAAAAGTGGGAATGCTGTTACTGGAACGGACCACACAAATAGGGGTGATCTATGCATAGTCATTCCAGGTCCACGCATGTTGGAGATAGTTGTTATAAAATTTATAGAACCTAAAATGGATGAAACACCAGATAGATGAAGACTAGAAATTGCTGAATCAACTGCTCCTCCAGAATGGCTGGTAATACCACTTAAGGGCGGATAGACCGTCCACCCAGTGCCGCTACCCACTTCTACTAAGGCTGAGCTTAATAGGAGCAAGAGACTTGGTGGCAACAACCAGAATGAAATATTATTTAATCGTGGAAATGCCATGTCAGGTGCACCTATCAGAATCGGAACAGACCAATTACCAGATCCACCTATCATCGCCGGCATAACCATAAAAAAGATCATTAAAAAAGCGTGAGCCGTTATTAAAACATTATAAAGTTGATGATTCCCACCAAGAATTTGATCGCCGGGTCGTGCTAATTCCATACGAATCAATACTGAGAAGCATGTGCCCATCACTCCAGCAATGGCACCGAAGATGAGATATAGAGTCCCTATATCCTTGTGGTTGGTGGAGAACAGCCATCGGACCGGATTTGTCATAAAATGGAGAATCTTTCGTTTCCTTCCTTATCAGAGAGGGGCCCCTTCTTAGGGAGCGGGGCTTTTTTCTTGAAAAAGAGGGAGTGAGAGGGTAAGGAAAGAGGGGTGGGGAAGGTCCGGGAAAGCCCTCACTTTATTGATGGGAAATTTGGATCCCCTTTTCCTCTCCACCCCTCCCCCCAGGTTCAGGAGAGGGTCAACGCAAGGATCTTACTTCGAAGCAATCTCTGGAGTTTTCCCTTATCCGAACGGGTCTTGCAAGAAAAGATGATTTCATATTGAGCTCCAAATATACGCTATTGGGATAGGATGGTTCCCACTAGCTCTCCCCCCTAAGAACCGCACGTGCGAGTTCCCCCGCATACGGCTCAAGTGGCGAAGGTTTGAAGACGCTCGGCCAACAACGTAAAGGAAGGGGGCGCGAAAGCCGTTGCGCTAACGACGCGCATCCGCTGGGAGAGGAACGAATCCTTCGCACTTGGTAAGCGCTTCGCTGTAGCCAAGCTTACAGCTAGCCTATCGCCTAGAGCCAAGCTTCGACCGCGACTGCTCGTCGCTTCTGGGCGCCTTATTCCGTCACCCGAGATCCAAGTCAGCACCGGCAAAGATCTCTTGATTCCTCGCGGCCGGGCCGCGACAAGCTACCTGTCGCCTATCTCACCCCCTTTCTTTTCTTATTGCGAGACCTAGATCATTTACGGCGATAAAGAGAGGCCAGGCCACATTCTCGTCGGCGATACAAACATCGTCTCCAAGAATGGCATACCTAGTAAAGCGCTGTCCTGGGTACACCTTTTCTGCACAATAAAACATCACTTAGTGATGTGTTAAAGTGAAGAGAGGCCAAGAAGACAGAAAGCCAAGAGGTTGTCCTACTCTAAAGAATACGACACCTCGAACTGAGCGAAGAAAGGTACTTCAAAGATAGATCTGCTGAAGATTGCATCTAAACAATCTCCAACAGACTTACCAAAGAAAGTTCTAATAAGGTTAGTCTTCAGACTTAGGGGCCACCTATCGGTGGCAGACTTCAAGTCAAAAGAATAAACCTTACTGAAACCTTTTCATCTATCCAACGAACGGTCGGAGCTGATTAAAAGTTCCATCCATTGGAATAGACCGAAGCGATGAGGAAATCATGAAGAGGCTTCAATACCCTTTGATTCACAAAGTTACCTATGGCAAATATCCGTCTCTTACCAGCGCCAGCCTCGGTAGATTGCGATAGTCTACCAGGGGAGCCTGAGTCAATAGACTCACCGAAGTGTCTAGACCCGAAAGAGAGTTGATGGTACTCTCAGCGGTCTCTGTAGACTATGGAGATATCTCTTCATTCTTTTGGGTCTCGGATAAAGGGGACCTTAGAGGAAACCCTGCATCATAGTCACAATGGCTATTGATGTACAAACCAAACGATTTCATGACGCAGATGGTAGGGTAGAATATTCCTCCACGCGTCTTTTCACCTTTACGGCCTCCACGAAGGTCTCGCTTTCCAGGCTCCCAACGTACCCCTTGACACAAGGGAGTTGAGAGAAAACTAGGACAGTACCTTAGGATCAGGTCTTTAGATAAAGCGACAATATCATTTCTTAATTGAGACTGTCTTGGCAGACCGGTGGAAGGGGTGACTATCGATTTCAATATCGATCTGTCAATCCGTTTCGCCTGGCGAAGAGCCCGACAAAGACTAAAGAGATATATGAACCCATAAGTCGGCCTTCAGATCCTTCTTCATAATCATTTTGTGATGGAAGGAAGGTATAATGGTATCCTGACCTCGTCAGAGACACTGGCACAGGTAATAAACTGTGCGACTTACTGACCCCTGCATACGCTTGCTTACAGCAAGTTGCTGTTTGTTTTTCTTATAAAGCAGTAAACAGAGGGCTAGATCATCGGTTTAACTGAATTACCTGTTTGGCAACGGGGTATGCTCCTATACAGAGTTCCTTGGTCAGACCGTCGGTAGCTATTATTAGTATTATCTTTTGATAGATACTAATAGCCCAAGATTTTCAAAAATCTTGTGCCATTTGATGGTCTTAAGATACAACAGTTTGTCAAACAAATACCTGGAAGAATTCTCATGTCTTTCCTTATCAGGTTTGGGTACCTGATGCAGAAGTCAGTCATTGGACTAACCTCCACTGGGACCAGATCACCGCCCTCAAATGTCAATACTAAAGTATAAGGCATTTGCGAATCCAACCGGATTCATTTGACAAACTGGTGTATCTTAATAAACACCAAAACTCGCCTAAACGACTGAATGTCGCATCAGTCGTGGGGGGGCACCTAGTTAACCAAACCAAACAAATGGGACTCCATGCGTCGTGGAGTGAGGTTAAACAACCAAATGTTGAGATAGAAGACCCAGATCTCTCCGGAT